TAAGGCAACGGGTTTTGGTCCCGCTATTCGGAGGTTCGAATCCTTCCGTCCCAGAGCATCTGGATTCTATCCTAAAATGAAAGGGACTGTTTGTAACATGTAACATAAAGTGTAGTCTTATATAGAAAATTTTTTTCTTTCGCTTTTTTATTTAAAGATTCGTTTCTGAATTTTATCTTTTTCACAAACGGAATTGAATTCAAAGCACACACAGATATAACTGAATCTAATGAATCTAATTGTGATCTAATATAGGCAAGATAGGATAATAGATTGATTTTTTTTCAATTACAACAATTAACTATAATAAAAATATACTAATAATTATGTTAGTTAATATTAATTAATAGAATTTTCAACGATGCATTCAGAATCAAAATGTGAAAGCAATTTTATATTCTCTATCCCTTAAATGAGGCAGCTAAATTCGAAATTCTCCGTATTGTGGATATGGATTCGAAACAAGAGTCTATTTTAGTACTTATTGGTATTGTTGATATTGAATTCAATCAAAAAGTTACATATGTAAATTGAAACTTTATTTTTAGGTATTTCGCATTTTGTTCTTTATTTTATAACGAATGAATAAGTAAAAATCTATGTACTGGTTGAAAGGAAAGGTGATTCAGACATTCTATTCGACTTAACGGAAATTTTAGTGAACCCAAAAAGAAATACGTAACGTATAAAATGGGGAAATATTCCTATCTTATCTATATAACCTTTGATCTCAGTAAGAAGGGTTTACTATTTTTGTTAAAAAAATCAGATTTATTTGTTTTTCCAAGTTATCGTTTCCATATACCGATCATTTTTATTTAAATCATTAATTCTGAGTTCTATAAAAAAGCTGTATGTATTTTTGGCTTTTATTGTAAATGTAAAAAAAATCCCAATAATGATGTTGAATTAGGAATCTTTTTTGCATTTATTAACTTACTTAGTTTATCTTACATTTCTATATAACTTTCTATTTATAATTTCTATTTAGAATCCCATAATACTACTTAACTATTATAATCCTATACTATAATAGTATAGTACTATAAAAAAATAAATAGAAAAAAGATAAAATAGATATAGAAATTAAACCAAAATTAGCTAGGATTGCATTAATAGATCATTAATTCTATCCGTATATTATTTAATGTAAATAGTAAAAAAATAGAATATATTAATATAGAATTAAAGTATCGATTTCTATGTACGTACCGACTAAACCAATGACTATTCATGATTCCATAATTGAATCAATTGCATACCGGTTCAAAACTTGAGGAATGTTATGGTAAAGCTTCGTTTGAAACGATGTGGTAGAAAGCAACGTGCGACTTGAAGGACACGATCTGGTGTGGATTTTTATATCCATCATTTTTTATAGAAAAGGTGCTCTTGGCTCGACATCCCCTGTTCTACTAGACTAGGACCCACACTTTTTTTATTGTGTTGTAGTTAATTTAAACTAGTACACGGTGGAGCTCGAGTAGAAAGTATGGATTCATTTCTTAAGAGCAAGAATCTAGGGTTAGTGTGAATCAATAAATTCGAACAACTTCGTAAGTATATTTTTGACAGATAAATCGAAAGGATCTAATCCCGCCAAGTTTCCAACCCAAAAGGAAATTTGTTGGAGTTGATAAACCCTTTTCGATAACAAAATATATTGTGAGAGAATCAAGTATTTGTATGATTCTTTTCTTTGATAAACAATCACAAAAAGGGTATGTTGCTGCCATTTTGAAAGGATTAAAGATCAACGAAGTAATGTATAAACCTAATGATTCAAAGCAAAGAGATTACGAAACAAGGAAAGGCCCTTCTCTTTCTCAATTGTATCAACAACTGGATTAGAATAAAGAATTCTAATAGAGGTTAAATAACCCAGACAAGGGGGGTTTAGAGACTACTCAATAAATATAAACCAAATGTTTCTTTTGAGTTATTTGAGAGTTATTCAAATTGAGTTATGAGTACAAGTGGTTTTTCAGGAAAGAAGAATAAGAGCAAAAGGGACTTAATTCTTAGTCGAATTAATTTAATGATTTTATGGATCTATTTGCCATTAGAATTTGTTATATCCAGAACTTGAAAAAAAAAATAATAAGAAATCATTTTTCTTGAGCCGTACGAGGAGAAAACTTCTTATACGTTTCTAGGGGGGGTATTGTTCATATAATCTATCCCAATGAGCCGTCTATCGAATTGTTGCAATTGATGTTCGATCCCGAAGAGAAGGAAGAGATCTTCGGAAAGTTGGTTTTTATGATCCGATAAAGAATCAAACTTCTTTAAACGTTCCCGCTATTCTATATTTTCTTGAAAGGGGCGCTCAACCTACTGGAACTGTTTATGATATTTTAAAGAAGGCAGAGGTTTTTAAAGAACTTCGCCCTAATGACACGACATTCACTTAATAAAATAAAAAAAATACAGAAAGGGACTTGGGCGATTCATATATAGTTTGATAGAATCCTTTCTTTATTATTCCCGCCCCTTTTGCTCTATTCATACCTATTTTGTATTGTTCTCGTAGGAGGCTGTGTCTCCTTTACTGATTGATCAAAATCAAAATTTTTGATATAAGATGTCTAGAAAAAAGGATCAAGTGAATAAACCAAGCAAGTTTTATATTGACCAAATAACTAACGGTAGGAGTTGGAGCTAGCAATAAACAATTCTGACATTCATTTCAATTGGATTGTTTTCTTTGGAACTATACGCAAAAAGAATTAATTATTTGACGTATATTTTTTGAAATTTTTTCTACTTCTTTTGTACATTCCTTTCTAATCATCTACCTTATTTAGCTAATTTAGATAGTGCCAATCCAACACAAGTTCTTTTTCTTTTTGTTCAATTGATTATTTTCTTATCTTAAATTTTAAATGCAATTTTTATAATTTAGATTTTTCGTTCTATATATTTATTCTTTTTTTTTAACATACATATTGACAAGAGTGTAGTGAACAAATATAATTCAAGTGTAAATGGATCCGTTTTTCTCTCTTTTTTTGTCCTACATACAAAACACAGGTTTTGTTTTTTACTTTATTAAAAGATTTGTTGAATTTGTTGTGATACAAAACTGCTTATAAAGAAATGGATAGATAATAAAAAAAAAAGAATATCTGAAAATATAGAAAGATAGAGAAAAAAATAGAATATATATCTATAATGTAATGGATGAAAATATCTAAGAAACAGTCTAGTTTTTTATTTGAAATTTTCTTGTATTGTCAGTTGATCTTTTTTTCTTTTTTGCTAATTCACCGTTTTGCTCGGCTTATCTAATTTAGTTATTTTGATCTCGATTGTATCTATATACTATACTTTGGGTTGCTAACTCAACGGTAGAGTACTCGGCTTTTAAGTGCGGCTAGGGCCTTTTACACATTTGGATGAAGCAAGGGACTCGTCCACACCATCGGTAGAGTTTGTAAGACCACGACTGATCCTGAAAGGAATGAATGGAAAAAAGAGCATGTCGTATCAATGGAGAATTCTTAAACAAGTTCGTTCTTATTGGATCGGTACAAAAATTCTTAGAACGAAACGAAATGAATTCAAATTTGGGTCGATTGAATACAGGGATCGAGCCTTATGGCTCTAATTGTAGGGAAAGAAAAAGCAACGAGCTTATGTTCTTAATTGGAACGATTACCCGCCCTAATTAAACGTTAAAAATAGATTAGTGACTGATGCGGGACGGCTTTTCCAGGAGTGGATTACCGATTTTTTGGTGAATCCTAACTATTAGACATTTTCCATTAGAAAAGCAAATGGCGATGAATGTGTAGAAGAAACAGTATATTGATAAGGATACCTTTTTTCCAAAATCAAAAGAGCGATTGAGTTGAAAAAATAAAGGATTTCTAACCATCTTCTTATTCTATAACTATATCTATATAGGACAGAAACCGATTAGATGGAAAAAAGATAGAGAGTCCGTTGATGAGTTTACCTGTTTCCGAGGTATCTATTCTTTTGTATTAGAATACCTTGTTTTGACTGTATCGCACTATGTATCATTTTATAACCCAAGAAACCCTCGACTTTTCTTTTCGTTTCCGGTCTCATTTTAAATGGAGGAATTCCAAGGATATTTAGAACTAGATAGATCTTGGCAAGACGAATTTATATATCCACTTATCTTTCAGGAATATATTTATGCACTTGTACATGATCCGGGTTTTGGTTTAAACGGGCCCGTTTTGTTGTCAAATACAAATAAGGGTTATGACACAAACTACAGTTTACTAGTTGTAAAGCGTTTAGTTATTCGAATGTATCAACAGAATTATTTGATTCTTTCTGTTAATGATTCTAACAAAAATTCATTTTTGGGGCACAAGAAAAATTTTTATTCTCAACGGATCTCAGAGGGGTTTGTAGCTATTGCGGAAATTCCATTTTCTATGCGATTAATATCTTCCCTAGAAGGAAAAGAACTAAAAGAATCTAAAAATTTACGACCAATTCATTCAACATTTCCTTTTTTAGAGGACAAATTTTTACGTTTAAGTTTTGTGTTAGATATATTGATACCTCACCCTGTCCATCTGGAAATCTTGGTTCAAACTATTCGGTACTGGGTAAAGGATACCTCCTGTTTGCATTTATTACGATTCTTTCTTTATGAGTATTGTAATAGTGTTATTACTATAAAGAGATCTGTTTCCAATTTTTCAAAAAAAAAGAATCAAAGATTCTTATTGTTCCTATATAATTCCTATGTGTGTGAATACGAATCCATCTTCGTTTTTCTCCGCAACCAATCCTCTCATTTACGACCAACCTTTTACGGAGCCTTTCTTGCACGAGTTGATTTCTACCTAAAGTTAGAACATTTTGTAAAAGTATTTACTAAGAACTTTTCGGTTATCCTTTGGTTCTTCAAGGATCCTTTTCTGCATTATGTTAGGTATCAAGGAAAATTGATTCTGGCTTCAAAGGGGACATTTCTTCTGATGACTAAATTTAAATATTACTTTGTCAATTTC